GATTCGCATTTCGAACAGGCATGAATACAGCATCTATAGGGTAACTTCCATCTTGAGAGTCATTTATGGGTTCCATACGATATCCGCGATCTCTCTTGATTTGTAATCCAATACACAAATCAATTGGTTCCGTCAGGTTAGCTATATGTTGTGTCGTGTCAACTATTTCTACGGAAGGTGGTAAGATGATATCTTGAGCGGTTACGTATCTAGGACCCCTTACGCAAATCGACGCGTCTCTAACTCCATAGAGATTACTTCTCAATACAATTTCTTTCAAATTTTGTAAGATTTCATGTACTGATTCCTCAATACCTACTATCGTAGAATATTCATGTGGCACCTTCTTAGATTTTGCACGTGTGATACATGTTCCTTCTATTTCTCCAAGTAAGGCCCTTCGCATGGCAATACCGATGGTATCAGCTTGACCTTTCATAAGTGGTGACATAATGAAACGACCATAATAAAGACGCTTACTGTCTACTCTTGATTCAACACACTTCCACTGTAGTGTTCGAGTGGATCCTGCTACTTCCTCTCGAACCATACTATACTAGTATTATTATTTGATCATTTATTTCTCTTGAAATCGGTTTAATTCTTATTTCTACACACGTCTTTTTTTAGGAGGTCGACATCCATTATGTGGCATAGGTGTTACATCACGTACGAAGCTTAATAATATACCACTTCTACGAATGGCTCGTAATGCTGCATCTCTTCCGAGACCAGGACCCTTTATCATAACTTCTGCTCGTTGCATACCCTGATCAACCACTGTACGAATAGCATTTACCGCTGTGGCTTGAGCAGCATAAGGTGTTCCTCTTCTTGTGCCTTTGAATCCAGAAGTACCGGCGGAGGCCCAAGAAACTACCCGACCTCGTACATCTGTAACAGTTATAATGGTATTGTTGAAACTCGCTTGAACATGAATAACGCCTTTTGGTATTCTACGTCCATTCTTACGTGAACCAATACGCCCATTCCTACGTGAACCAATTCTTGGTATAGCTTTTGTCATATTTTATCATCTCATATTTATGAGTCAGAAATATACAAAAAGAAAAGATACGGAGATATCCATTTCATGTTAAAACAGATCCTTTACCTTATTTTTACATATATATATTTTTTTTTTTTTGAAAGTAAAGTTCTTTTTTAGAAGAATTACCCTTGTCTCTGTTTATGTTTCGGATTGGAACAAATCACTATAATTCGTCCACGCCTGCGAATCAGTCGACATTTTTCACAAATTTTACGAACGGAAGCCCTTATTTTCATATTTTTTATTCCTTACCTTAATTCTGAATCCACTTCTTGGAAGAGAATAAGTCTCTTGAATTTTTTTTGAACTTCGAATTGTATACCCATGGTTAAAAAAATAACCTAATCATTCGAATCTTTGTTGCGAAGTCGATAAATTATACGTCCCCTGGTTGAATCATAACGACTTACTTCAATTTTTACTCTATCTCCCGGTAGTATCCGTATAAAACTGCGGCGGATCCTCCCTGAAACATATCCTAGAATTAGATCTTCATTATCTAAACGGACCCGGAACATACCGTTGGGAAGTGATTCAGTAATTAAACCCTCATGAATCAATTTTTGTTCTTTCATTCCAGGTAACCTCCTTGAAGTATCAACTAATGGAGGAATAGTTATATAACTCACTTTTCCTCTCTATTTTACAAATAGGAAGTTAGAGATCAAATTCGGATACCAGAGGTGGAAGATTACCATATATAACACAAAATTTCTCCTCCAATTCTTTCTAGTCGAGCTTCTCGATCTGTTATTATACCTCGAGAAGTAGAAAGAATTACAATTCCCATTCCACCTAAAATCTTAGGAATTCGTTGATAGTTGGAATAAATTCGTAAGCCGGGCCGGCTGATACGCTTTAAAATGGTTCTAGTTTTATATATTCCTTTTCTGGTTTTTCTATGTCGCAGAGTTGAAACCAAGAAATATTTGTTACTCTCCTGATGTTTCCGAACGTTTTCAATAAAACCTTCTCGTAGAAGTATTTTAATAATGTTTTCGGTGATATTTGTAGATGCTATTCGAACCCTTCCTTTTTTATCCGTGTCAGCATTTCTTATAGAAGTTATTAGATCGGCAATAGTGTCCCTACCCATGACGAACTAGAATTATAGGTTCCTCCTAATTTTGATATAATCAACATGTTTCCTTTTTTTTTATTTTTATTATAAAGTTTTATTTTTATTATAAAGTATATACGTGAGACACAATCTACTAATTTGATCTATTTGATCTATTTCAGATACCCTATACTATATCATAGTCTCATCTACTACTATTTATAATACTTCGGGAGCTAATGAAACTATTTTAGTAAAATTTAACTGTCTCAATTCTCGAGCGATCGCACCAAAAACTCGAGTTCCTTTTGGATTTCCTTCTTGATCAATGACAACTGCAGCATTGTCGTCATATCGTATTATCATACCGTTTTCACGTTTGAGTTCTTTACATGTACGTACAATTACAGCTCTAATTACTTCTGATCTTTCTAGAGGCATATTGGGAACTGCTTCTTTGATTACAGCAACAATAACATCACCAATATGAGCATATCGGTGATTACCAGCTCCTATGATTCGAATACACATCAATTTTCGAGCTCCGCTGTTATCCGCTACATTCAAAAGGGTCTGAGGTTGAATCATATCATTTTTATTTCAATCTGTTATTTCAATGCAAAAGTATGAAAGAAAAAAAAGAAATATTGTCCGTCCAGAAATAAATAAACCTGCGGTTGTTTTTTCATCCCCAATACCCCTTTTTTTTTTAGTTCTACATCTCTATCCTGAAATAAGAAATTGAGTTCGTATAGGCATTTTGCGCGCAGCTATTGAGATAGCTGCTCTAGCTACAGTTTCTGATACTCCACCCATTTCATAAAGTATTCGACCCCGTTTAACAACGGATACCCAATATTCAGGGGATCCCTTCCCCGAACCCATACGTGTTTCCGCGGGTCTTACTGTAACAGGTTTGTCGGGAAATATACGTACCCATATTTTTCCACCACGACGCACATATCGTGTCATTGCTCTTCGCCCTGCTTCTATTTGTCTAGCTGTAATCCAAGCAGGTTCAAGTGCCTGAAGAGCGTATCTGCCGAAACAAATATGATTGCCTCGACAAGATATTCCTTTCATTCTTCCTCTATGCTGTTTACGAAATCTGGTTCTTTTGGGGTTATAGTCGATGGTTGTTTCTTAATTCCATCTCTACTGCAGAACCGGACATGAGAGTTTCTTCTCATCCAGCTCCTCGCGAATGAAAGGATTCAAATTCAATAAAATAATATTATAGATACACATTAATAGATACACATTAATAGGTACACATTAATAGATAATACACCAAGTAATGGCTTTTATTGATATTTAATTTCTTACATAAGAAGGAAGATGTAGATACAAGATATACAATACAGCTAGACGTGTGTGTACATTTATGTATCTTTATAGATAATGTAATGTTTCTCTTTTTTATTTTTATAACATAACGAATCCTTTCCTTATTTTTTTTTACCTCTATCGAATTACGACAAAAGATTGTAATCCAATAAATAGAGGTTTCGCGGGCGAATATTTACTCTTTCCTGTTTCATTCGAAGGTTCAATTCATAACCTCTCAGAATAAATCAATTTTTTCTTGGTCCGTTCCGCCATCCCACCCAATGAATTATTAGGATTCGTTTTCAATAGAAGCCTATGCAGTCACAGGTTCTGTCGTTCCCATAGCTTCTCCATTAATGGTTAGGTCCGAACTTTGCAATGGAGCTTCCAACAAAATTCGTTCCCAAGTCAATTTCCTCAGTTTTTATTAACCTGAAGGCTCTTTATTATTTTATTCTATTTTAAATTATTTAATTTTAAAATTCTTATATTTATAATTATCTTATCAGTATTGATTATCAGTATTGATGCTTTATCACACTGCCTTTTATGACGTGATTCATAGACCATACATATTGGAATCATATATCATTGATATTTTTGTTCTTTCTTTCTATCATCCTTCCATTTATCCACATCCCTTTATTTTTTTTTTTTTTTTTGCTTTACAACCCATAATCAGATCTATTTTTTGTTGAAAGAATTTCAGTTGCTACAACCATATGATAGATCCACTCATTCATATAGTGACTGTTTCTTGGGATCTCGACAATACGAAGCAATAAGTTGGTTATTAGTTTATTTTATATAATTACAAAGTTTATAGCAGGGGTCAGTTTTTTTTTTAATCCCAACTTGAAACTATAAAGAAAAAACTAACGAGTCACACACTAAGCATAGCAATTATACCAAATGATCAATCGAATTTATATTTAACCTTATAGAATTAGAATTGTTCATTTTTTTATTTTTAACGAAAAAAGAATGAAAGAGTTTGTCATTTTTTGTTTTATCACTGGACAGAATGGGAAGACAAGGTTGATTATTCCTCGTCTACAAATATCCAAATTTTTATACCTAATACTCCATAAATAGTTCGAATTGTATAGGAACAATGATCAATTTTAGCGCGAATTGTTTGTAGGGGAACTCTACCCTCTCTGATCCATTCAACACGTGCAATTTCTTTTCCGTCGATACGGCCTGCTATTTGCACTTGAATTCCTTTTGTATCCGTTTGTTCAGTTAATTCAATAGCTTTTTTCATTGCTTTTCGAAACGAAACTCTATTTTTTAATTGTAAAGCTATATATTCTGCAAGAATATTAGGTTGTCCATAAGGTTTTTCAACTCTTGTGATAGCAATGTTGAGTCTCCGGTTTACAGAATGAAACTCCTTTTGTACATTCATCTGTAATTCTTCGATTCCTCGTGTTTGCCCCTCTATTAATAAATTTGGGAATCCAATATAGATTATGACTTGGATCAAATCGATTTTTTTTTTTATTGTTATACGTGCAATTCCTTCGAAACCTGAGGATATTTTCCTATTTTTTTGTA